AACTCAGGATCAAATAGGTTTGGAATAGAAAGATTCCACCCCCCCAAGTAAAGAACTGTTACAAATAATGAAGAAATTAGTAGATTTAGATACGAAGCAACATAAAATAAGCCAAATTTTATACCTGAATATTCGGTTTGATAACCAGCTACTAATTCTTCTTCTGCTTCTGGTAAATCAAAAGGTAATCTCTCACACTCGGCTAGAGAAGAAATTATAAAAATGATAAACCCTATAGGTTGACGCCACAAATTCCATCCCCAAAAACCATATTTGGATTGTGTTTCAACTATATCAACTGTACTTAAACTGTTAGATAATCATAGTCGACAATAACATCACTGCTTTCATCGCTATTACAGAACCGTACATGAGATTTTCACCTCATACGGCTCCTCATAGGTCACAAATCAATCTAAGAACCTTTCAAGTTGGTAGGATCGATAGAGAATAAAACTCTTATCCTAAGGCCTAGAATTAGACTAATGGAATTCTGTCTGCTATATTTATAATTATAATAAAAAAGTGCTTCTGAATTGATCTCATATTTTAAGAATTTTCATTTTTCTTTTTTGATTAAAAACTTATCCTTGAATGAGAAAAAATACTTTTTAGAGGAATATCCCATAGATATTTCAACTTCTCGTTTTCGATTACGAAAAAGAATTTAGGCATTGCATAACAAGAATTGGATTTCGTTCCTATTCTCCTTTCTCAGAAAAGAGGTATTATTCGCATTATCAAAAGTAAAAGATTTCTTCGTTTTGATAGTTATTTACTTAATCGGTGGACAGGAACATACTCTGGGTCGAAATCGTGGGGAGTACTTCTTAAGAATTTCTACCAACTTAAAGCCCCAATTCGAATTCTTTTTCTATAACAAAAATATCCTATTGGATAATTTTCAGAATCTCCATTACTAATCCTTTGTGTATCTTGGTCTTCCTAACCATCCACTCGTTTTTTTAATCTTTCATTAGGATAATACATCTATGCTATGGTAATAGTATAGAAAAAACCCATACAATTGATCTTTTAAACCCGCTTCAAGTCATCAGCCAATCTTGGGGTAAACAGCCTTGACTGCTTATGTTTACTTTCACTTAATTCTTATTCTTGTACGTAGGAAATGAGATTTCATTCTTTTAACAGCAAGTTTGTAAGCCGTTTTATTTCACTCATAGAACTATCTGGTTTAATTCATCAACTCAATGATGAATAAAAAAATCGATATTCAAATCATTTGACTTTACTTGTTAGAAAGAAAAGAAATGGGGGAATTTTTATGTCTCACCGAATCACACGTAGAGATATTGATAATACACATAGAGTTAATGGTATTTCATAACTAATTGATTGAGCAGCAGCCCTTAATCCACCTAAAAAGGAATATTTATTATTTGATCCATATCCTGACATAAGCAATCCAACGGGAGCAAGACTTGAAATGGCGATCCATAAAAAAACACCAATACTAAGATCAGCTAGAATAAAGCGACAACTAAAGGGAATTATTGAATAACTTAGTAAAATGGATATGACTGCTATGGATGGACCAATACTGAATAAACGAGTATCTCCTCTAGATGGAAGAATATTTTCTTTGAAAAGTAGTTTTGTACCGTCGGCTAAAGCTTGAAGAATTCCCAAAGGCCCCGCGTATTCGGGTCCAATACGTTGCTGTATCCCTGCGGATATTTCTCTTTCTAACCAAACAATTACTAGAACACCCAGTGTGATTCCTAATACAAGAATGAAAATAGGGACAAGCAGCCCTATGATTCCATAAAATTCTTTTAAGGATTCCAATCTGGAAAAAGAATGGATAGCTTCTATTTCTATTATATCAATTATCATTTCAACGATCAACTTCTCCCATAATGATATCTATACTACCTAGTATCGTCATAATATCAGCCAATTTCATTCTTTTAACTAACTGCGGAAGAATTTGCAAGTTGATAAACCCCGGCGGTCGGATTTTCCATCGCCAAGGAAAAACACTCTGATCTCCGATCAGAAAAATTCCCAATTCTCCTTTTGGTGCTTCGACTCTTACATAAAGTTCTTGCTTGGACAATTCAAAAGTGGGAGAAGGCTTTTTACTAATAAATCGATATTCAAAATCATTCCATTCAGGGTCTTTTATTCTATCAAAGCGCCGGCTTTCTAAATTCTCATACGGCCCCCCTGGAATTCCTTCCAAGGCTTGTTGGATTATTTTTATGGATTCTGTCATTTCACTAATTCGTACTAAATAACGAGCTAATGAATCCCCTTCTTTTTGCCATTGAATCTCCCAATCAAATTCGTCATAACACTCATAACGATCAACTTTACGAAGATCCCATTGTATTCCGGAAGCTCGTAGCATTGGCCCTGATAAACCCCAATTTAGTGCTTCTTCTCCGCCAATAATACCTACGCCTTCCACTCGTTCTAAAAAAATAGGATTTCGGGTAATAAGCTTTTGATATTCAGCAACCCCAGTTAAAAAATAATCGCAAAAATCCAAACATTTATCTACCCATCCATAAGGTAGATCAGCAGCGACCCCTCCGATACGAAAATAATTATGCATCATGCGCATACCGGTAGCAGCCTCGAATAGGTCATATATCAATTCTCGTTCTCGAAAAATATAGAAAAAGGGGGTCTGTGCCCCAATATCTGCCATAAAAGGGCCAAGCCATAACAAATGGGAAGCGATACGACTCAACTCCAGCATAATAGCTCTAATATAGCTAGCCCTTTTAGGTACTTGAATATTGCCTAGCTGTTCAGGTCCATTTACAGTTATTGCTTCTGTAAACATGGTAGCTAAATAATCCCAACGTGTTACATAAGGCAAATATTGTATAATTGTTCGATTTTCCGCAATTTTCTCCATTCCTCTATGTAAATAACCTAATATAGGTTCACAGTCAATAACATCTTCACCATCGAGAGTAACGATCAGTCGAAGAACACCATGCATTGATGGGTGGTGAGGCCCCATATTCACTATCATAAGGTCATTTCTTGTAATTGGTGTAATCATAAGTTTTTCCCGAGTCAGTCTTCCATGCATTTCTGAAAGTAAAAAGAAGTTCATTCAAATTTAAATGACTAAGCTCATCAAATGGTATCGTGCTTCAAATTAACGCGTTTTTATTTCTCGAATATCCAACTCATCAATTAATTCTTTATAGTGTCCTCTCCTTCTTTTTGACAAATAGGCTAGTAGTCGTTGACGTTTTCCCAAAATTTTGCGCAAACCTCTCTGAGATGAAAAGTCTTTTTTGTGCAATTCCAAATGTGAAGTAAGTCTCCTTATCTTCGTGGTGAAACTGAATACTTGAAATTCAACAGACCCTTTATTTTCTTCGTTTTCTTTTTGAGAAATAATCGAAATTACTGAATTTTTTACCATAAAAAAATGCTCCTTTTTCCTTGTCCAGATATGGATTTTACCGATCAGTAATAATAATGCTATTAGTTTTTATGTGGTATATACAATAATTTAATGCAAATAACTCCTAATTTTCTGAATTCAGACCAATCAATCAAATTTGAAATTCTATTTAGATAGGAATAGAAAACGATTGGTACATTTTCGCATCGAAAAATTTAGACCTAAAATTCAGAAGTTTCTGTTAATTCATTTCGAGATTTAATTGAGATATTAGTCAAAGTCATTTCATATTGGATACTCGAATGAGATGTGAGATAAGAAAAGCGCATGATCTGTCTATTTGTTTACTTTCATATACCCTACATATACCCTAGAAATTATATTTTCTATTCTAGGGTATATAGAAATAGGATCTAGGATATATAGAACAAAGTGTATTATTCACAGAATTTCAATCACGGATACAGATGTATTCTTAACATACTGAAACGACTGCTATTATTGGTATCAAACCAATAACGATTCATACAAGCTAAATCTTCTAATCGATAATTAGGCCAAAGAAAGAGCTTTAATTTCATTAATTTCTTTTTCTCTCTATTAATATTGTCATGTGAAACTTGGATGCTGTTTGTTACGTTCTTTTCATTCCAAAATACTAGATTTCTATCTATAGAATTTATATTCTTTGAATTGAAACAAATTAGAATTCTCACTTTTCTACGACGTTTAAACGATAAAATATTTTCCGGAACAAGTAAATAAAAATGCTTTTTGTCTCTATTTGTGGTTATTCTTTGATGTGGTAAAATAGTTTCATCCAAATTTTTCTTAGAAACACATCTTTGCTCTTGATATTTTTGATTAATTTGATGCTTACTCTTATGAAGCAACGAAATACCTATGGTTTGGTACATAATAAATTGTCCGTCTTTTTTGCCAGACAGACGAAGTGGTTGTACAATCAATACTCCTTTCTTCATCAACTCTGAGAGAGTCAAATTCTTTTGAATCAACATTATATCCAAACTCATTTCTCTCTTTTGAATGGAGGATATAGTAATTTTTCTTGGATCTATCAGTCTAAGCAGGAGACAATAGATCTTGATATTATTGATCATTCTTTGATTCAAAGTTGCGTCCCATCTCAATTGAAAAAGCAAATAATGTTTCAGGAAGAAATCGAGTTCTGCTTCTGTATTGCTTTTGTATTGTTTTTTCTTTTTCATGTCCGAGCTTGCATAATTTTCTTCAATATCTTTTTGTTGTGAGAAAACAGATCCGCGATCTCCTTGGCTTATGGGTTCTTCTTCATTTCGATGCTTTTTATTCGATGCTATCAACAAATTTATCTTTTTCTTTTCATTAATATTTATATTTTTACTGCTATTTAAATTTAAAAGAAGTAATTTGCTTGGTATAAACCAAGGTTTCATTTTATATGCCTTATAAAGTAACACAAATTCTGGGAAGAGCCAAAACTCCAGATCCGATATAGGACCCTTTAGCCTTTTTTCATTCATTCCCATCCAATCAAAAAACCCTTTGTGGGAATTTTGTGAATTGGTTTCTGGAATCATAAGATATAAAATAGTTTTTTTAGAAATTATTTGAGAGTTGTTAGTACGAATGTGCGCATTTTGATACCTATTGGTATCAATTAGGATCCAGGCCTCAATATCGACTTTTTGTCTAAGATAAAAATTGAAAATTTTCCAAGCAAAATATTTTCTATCAGCTGGTTTTTCCATATATGGAATATCAACCTGCCCTAGATCATTTGGAATAGGGATGTTCCTCCGTATATCAAAAAGGTTTGTTTTAGACCTGTTATAAGTATAAGAAATTTCTTGCTTCTTATTTCCTTGAAAGGGAGGTCTATAAAAAAAGCATTCCGGTTTATTTTCATAATTAATAAATTTATATGATAAAAGATTATATCTATAGTATTTTCGAAAATTTTCTTTTTCAGTAGATAATAAATATACTTCAGATTTTTTTTTGGAACCAACTAACAGGTCTTTTTCATATGAATGCTGCTTGCTAAAATTTGCCTTTTTGGCTATACAACGCTGGCGAACTCTATTTCGCCATTTTTCTGGTATTAATTTCGACCATCTGATCTGAGATAAATGGTATTGAAAATGCCCTTTTAACCAGTTTTTCCATTTATTAGTTTCATAGCGCGGAAGTTTCTTATTTGCTAATTTCGAATGATCCATTCCTTGTCTTTCAAAAGAATCCTTTATTTTAGACTTAAGAAAAGGGGGTATTCTTTGATTTTGATATTGAACAACAGATCTTACCGAGTTACTAATTTTTATTTGTGATAATTTGTAAAATACATATGCTTGTGACATGTAGGATAAGTCATAAAAAATACGTGAAGTTTCTTTAATATTTCGAATCTTATCAAGTGGCTTTTTTATAGCCGAAATAAACGAAATTGGAGTTTTCTTTTTTGTATTAATTGTTGCTTGTTTTCTTTCATTATTGTAAATAAATTTATCAATAAATTTTTTTGTTAATTTAAGAAAAAATTCTGTATTTATTCTGGGAATATTAATGATAGATACAAATCTATCTGTATAGATTTTTTCAATGAAAATTTTTAAAAGGGAGGGTAATTTACAGATTAATCGAGCATTTCTTCTTTTTACTATTTGCCATTTTTCAAATCTTTTAGCATTAGAATTTGTTTTGTTAGGACTAAGATTTTGTATTCTTGGAGTTACTTTTTTTTTCTCTTTTGAGATTTTTTCTAGTTGATTTCGGATTGTACTTGTTCTATCAGTGACATCTTTCGTTTTTTTTTCTGTCAATGGAGAATTTGTCCAACTCGGAGATGCAATTTGACTAAATGATTCGTGAATTATCTCATTGCTTATCATGGAATCTTTTTCTTCTTTAAGTTCGTTCGATTTATATACTTCTCTTAATCTAAACAATAGAATTGGATTTACTTTTGAAAGTTCTTTTATTATTTTTTTTATAAAAAAAATACCTCCGAAAACCCATTTTTTGATTTCTTTTGAAACCTTTGGAAGTAATTTGGTTTTTTCTTTGAAAACTGTTAGAACTCGCAAATACTTCTTTTTTAATTTTTCAATTTGTTTTTTGAATTCCTTAAAAATGGGTTTAAAAAAAGAAGGACGTTTTCGGGGCGGACCAAAAGGAAGTTCTGCTTCCATTCCCCAAATTGTTAAAAAACAAAAATCATCTTTTTCTTTTTTCTTTTTCATTAGATCTTTCTGCGAGGATCGTAGTTTGGATTTGCGCCAAGGTTTCAGACAGAACGGAAACAATATTTTTATCTGAATACCATCTGTCAACCAATTTTTTGGAAATTCTGTTTCGGATAATGGAACCCCATTATAGGTACATTTAAGATGTACCTCTCTATTCCATTCCTGGAAATCCTCAGCCCATTCAGGAAGTTCGAATAGGAGTATACGGCCAATATTTTTTGTAATTATTAATAAAGGTAATAGAATACTTTTTCTAAAAATAGATTGAGTTAATAACATACAACCTCTTATTACTTGCGCAAGTGGAATGCTATCCCAGGCCTCTGCTATCTCTATTCGAACTTTTTCCTTTCTTTTGTTCTTTTCTTTTTTTTCTTCTCTTTTTGTTTGTTCTTTTGTATACTCTACCGTTTTGAATGCTTCTCCCTTACCCACCCAATTTCGAAAAAAAAGTTTAATCAATCCGGAGATATCAAAAGAAAAAAGAGGGGATTTTTGTAGTCTTTCAAAAAAAAGGAGGGAATGCACATTTGCTTGAAACAATTCTGAAATAACTATTTTACGTCTTTGAGCTCGCATAGAACCTTTGATTATATCCCGCCGAAAGTCTGATTGTTGTGAATAACGTATCAAAGCCACTTCGTCGATTTCATCGGGCATATTAGTATCCGTAATATTAGAATCACTATTCTCCCTGTTAGCAGTAAAAATTACTACACGTTTGCCCTTTCTTGAACGAATTTGATGATCTATTGGTACGTTTTCTTGATATTCTCCTGATTGTTGTTCTAAATCGGTAATTAATTTGTATGACCATCGGGGTATTTCTTTACTGATTTCTTTTATTCTAATCGATTT